TATGTTCGAAATTAAATTAAATAAATAAAGAAAATTGGGGTTTCGTTGATATTCCCAAATTTGAATTTGGAATATATTTATTTCGGATGAGCCGGGCTGATAAAATGAACAAAAAAAAGAGTTCTGCAACATGAACTTTGTACCGCGTACATTGCTTATATGGACTCTAGAGGGCCGCGCAGGGGAGTGAAGAAATAGAATATGAAATAAAAAAGGGGAGGCCTTTTTTTATTTTTTATACTTTATTTGGATCTTGTATATTCCCACGGTTCTATTCCTATAGACTTAAAAATGTTAAACCGACTAAAAGGCTTAACTTTCAAAAAGGTATATTTTTAGATACACAAACGATAAGTATGTATCATGATCTAGACTAGTAACGGATATGTATACCGATCCATGTCGATTAATTGATATTCAGTATCCATAACCGCATGCCAGGAACCAGATTTGAACTGGTGACACGAGGATTTTCAGTCCTCTGCTCTACCAACTGAGCTATCCCGACCCTTCCCGCCAACCCCATACAGAGGGCTGGGGGGGTATATGTTAGTCACTTAAATAGATTAAAAAAGCATTACAAAGCCTTACCCCAGCCCTGGAATTTTTTGGTCTTGTATAGTAAAAAAGAATACTTTGTAAATGCAGTTTAACTCAAAATAATTATATGGACCGTGAATGATTCAAATGGGGATTCCTTTCTCATGGATGTTGATTTGCACATATATCACAAGGCTTGTGATAAGAGAGAAAAGGTTCTCTCACGATCCATTTGTGAAAGAGTAGAATGGATGAGAAACATAACTAATGTGGAACCGCGGAAAAGAAGGGGATAAATAAGATAAAAAAAGAAAAAGTTCGATAATATAATATAGTATAGTTAGGGGGGTAAAGCGAACTTTTTATTGGGGATAGAGGGACTTGAACCCTCACGATTTCAAAAGTCGACGGATTTTCCTCTTACTATAAATTTCATTTTTGCCGGTATTGATATTGACATGTATAATGGGACTCTATCTTTATTCTCGTCCAATTAGTTAGTTCTTTAAAAGAAAGATCTATCAGACTATGGAGTGACTGATTTGATCAGCGAGTATTCGATTCTTACTTAAACTTGGAGTCGATTCACAAGAATTCTTCAATTTTGCATATAACATATATATACATAATAATAGATAGAAAATAAAAAATAAAGATTCGGATTAATCTTTGGTATTTTATTACGTATTATGTACGTATATGGGTTCATCCTTTCTGGAGTTTTAAAAATAGAAGGATTCATTCCTCGATCAAAGCAGTCAACTCTATTCGTTAGAACAGCTTCCATTGAGTCTCTGCACCTATCCTTTTCTTTTTGTATTCTTGCTTTCTGAACCCCTTTTTTGTTTTCTGAAACCAGGATTTGGCTCAGGATTGCCCATTTTTAATTCCAGGGTTTCTCTGAATTTGAAAGTTATCACTTAGTATGTTTCCATAATTAAGGCTCAACCCAATCAAGTCCGTAGCGTCTACCAATTTCGCCATATCCCCTCTCTTCTATCTTTTTTTTTGTTTTGAGACTAGGATCTCGTTGGGATCCCTTCTTTCGTTCATTTATTTTCGAGCCGTTTACGTTTAATAGATATGATATGCATTTCTATATAAAAGTGCCTAGGTCCCCTCCTATTTGTTTGATTTCCTGCCTATTTTCTTTCATATATCAGAGGACCTGTATTTGTATTTAGTCCAATCAAAATGATTCTATCATTGATGTATCCGCAATTCAATATGGATGGATATATACCACATATATATACCTCTCTTACTCGAATTTTTACGTTGGGGTTTGGAATACTCGAAAGATCGATTCTTTTTTTTTTTTTCGACTTATCCCCTACCTTTCCGAATGAAACCAGAGGAATTATATATAATCTGAATTGGATCCTTATCTTTTCCTTAGGGCCACCCAGGTATAATCGAGTTAATCCACTAGAATATACATTCTAATATATTTATATTATTATATTTAATTGAAATTGAAAATTATATACCAATACCCTATTTATATATTATAGATATTTCATTTATTATTTTATCTATAATATATTCGAATAATATGTTACGTATTACTATACACAAAACATATTAATATTCATATATATATATATTATATGCAATAGTTAAGACTAAGCTAAAATTCTAGTAGTTTACTAAAGTCCTATGCACTGCATAATTTCTTTTATGTGAGCCCGCTTAGCTCAGAGGTTAGAGCATCGCATTTGTAATGCGATGGTCATCGGTTCGATTCCGATAGCCGGCTTTTCTCTCTTTGTTCTTTTTTTTTTTTTACATTTACATAATATTATATTATATATATATAATTATAGTCTCCTTAAAATCCAGAAATATTGAAAAGACTTCTTCCCCCCTTCTCCAAGGATCGCTAATCCATTATGGCTTAAGAGCTTCCAACTATGAATAAAAAATGGATTGGAGCAATTAGATCTCGAACGAACAAATC